TTGCATTGGTAAAAAATTCCCTATACTTCTTTCTCCCGGATAAAAAAAGGTTACAAAACTACAAGGGCATTTCGTTAGGTTCTACCTAATGGAAATTCTAGGGAGGAAGACAATGACGCCAACGCGTCAGCTAGGATATTCTGAGATCTAGGGGTATGTACAAAAGTCAGCTTCCTGAACTGCCGGGCTATTACCCTCACCAAGTCCTGGTACTCCTTCAATCTCTCATCCCTAGTTCGGTATTTGTGAAGGACCTGTCTAAGGATAAGTTGAGAGTCTCCTATGATGCGCAGCTCCTTGACATGGAGGGCGCGAGCCATCTTCAAGCCTGTGAGGAGCGCCTCATATTCCGCCACATTGTTGGTGGCGGGGAAAGAGAGCTGGAATGCATGAGGGATTAACACAACCTCGGGAGAAAGGAGGATTGCCCCTCTTCCCCTACCTTTGGAGTGTAGAGCCCCGTCGAAATAGAGAGTCCAAGAAGGACTGGAATCTACAAGGGATAGGGCTGGCTCTCAATTCTTCATCCGGGAACTGCGACTTGGCAGGTGAGAAAACAGGCAAATAAAGAAAAGTATACGGCATCAGGCAAGCGCATTGCGCTATAAGCCAATCGGGTAAGCGAACTGTGTTAAGCCAAGAAGTAGGATAGGAGGAGCGCTAGTAGCGAATCCCTGAGATTGGAATGAGATATCGAGAAATTCATTCAACTGACAATCAATATTTTCTTTGTGTTCAGTACTGGTGGGCACATGCACATAGGGTATTGAAGTATGAAAGTCTGGGTCTCCCGCCCGTGTTAGCTTTAGCTCGTCTTCTTCTGCTAAGGGTCATCCGTAGCTTCTTTGCTTTGAGCGAATCCCCCTGTAACGAATTCTTTGGATTCAATACTCCCCACTGCGCCCGCTCTTTTTTCAACTGCAACTGGAAACTGGAAAATACCCTCTTCATGGCCTGATTTTGATTGCCAAAAACTATAGTTTGAAGGTGTGCCCCGGCCCTGCTGCTTCAGTCTATCCGCATTCCCATACGGATGAAAAAGCCTTTCTGCACTCTCTTAACGCATTAGCAAAGCCGTCTAAATCTACTAAATAGGAAAAAATCCTCCTATCTGAGTATAGGTGGGGTAGAAAGGTTGAGCGGAGGCAGGCAAGTTTGTAAGGTAGAGTTCCTCGGCCTACTCCTTCGTTGTTTAAAACGACCAAAAAAAGCACTAGGTGTGATCTAGTTCTTGTTCTAAGGGTCTCAAAGTCTGCTTATAGAAAACTTGAACCCTTCACGTATGAGATTGCCTGTGAGCCTTGTGCTTCCCTTTACAGAAGGACGAGGTCAACGTTCTTCTTATAGCTCTTGCTCAACTCCTTTCGTAGCTTCGTTCCTTCTTTGCTCAATATTCTTCATATATGCTAAATTGGACTGGGAAGGGGAGATGGGGCGGGAATCTTACCTCAAGCAAGCCCTTGACCTCGCGTCTGCTCGGACTCAAACTAGATAATTCACATTCTATCAGCCGAGAAGGGAACCCATTTCCTAAAGGAAATACAGAAAAGGACTCAAACACCCCAAAAAGGCAGAAGGAACAGGGCGGGATAAAGGAAAAGGACTGACGGTTAGGATTGGCGGCTGAAGGGGCGGACTCGAGCAACTCGCTCTAGGGAAGTAGCAAAGGGACTAGGAAAGACTGCTACAATGGATATCACCTTTCTTTCGGAACAAAACTAGCATAAACATCAACTTTTTGACTGGTCTGCCATCTAAAGGCGCTAGAATGGCTGAATAATGGGCTGATCTTGAGGGTGCTTGCTTACACTGCCTTTTGTCTGACTCACAGAAAGAAAGAAACTGACTGGCTTTCCCTTGCCTGAAAGATTGCCCTTGCAAACTTCAATGCCAACTGAAAGCGATACAACTACTGGTTTGAGTACTCAGTGACGGAGGCAAATTCAAAATACTGGTAGGGGGACTGAGACAGACTCCCCAGGGAAGGAAGAAGCAACTCCCACTGGTTGGAAATCAAGTCCAAGCGGCTCTGGCTTGAAGGCAACTCTCACTTCAACTAAATGGCAACTGCTGGATCAACTTCAACTAGATCCCTCCCTAACTTCCCTAAAGGACTGGATGGCAAAGAGAAGAAATGAAACTAGCACTGGTTTGAGTCTCTACTCTATCTACCTCTCCAGACACAATATAGGCACAAGCTAAGGCCAAGGAAGGAACCGAAAGCCAACTCGTCGCCTTCCACTGTACCCGCAAGCGCCTTGTCAGTCGAGTGGGCGCAGCGCAGAATTTGTGAGTTTCCCCGAAACAGCATGAATTCCGAATCCCGGATCGGTCCGCTTGACAGCGCCTCGCTGTTCTCTCTCCGGCGGAAAAGGGAACGATCGTTTCGTTTCCTGCTTGTGGGACTGCTTCCACATCTATTTATCATGCACTAACCTACTATTTCTTTCCGCTTGAAAGGCAGGGAATATTTTATAGTAGTTAATTCAATAGACTCAGCTTGCTTGGTTGTATCGGGAGAGACAGAACCGCTCCGTGGGCTTCACTTGCTGAGCCCAACCCCTACCCGCCTTTCCCTTGCGTACCACATAACTACTACTAAGTCAAAAAGTAAACAGATCATACTTCGGAATGCCTAAATCTTTTTTATAGGATCTTCCAAGAAGGAGCTATTTATATCAGTCTACCGTTGCCTGTCCTCTCATCGGGAAAAGAAGGAGAGGCTCAGGTTCCCAGACAACTATATTGTTACTAGCTAGAATGAATTAATGCGCATTGCCAGATACTAAGTGACCTTCTCTACGGCCTCAGTCCAAGCCAGGGACAAAAGCAAAGGTGCCAGTCCAACGAGGGAGTTCGGCTACGCGGCTAAGATAAGCTTACTCTCCGAACAAGAAAGGATATCTACGTTCTTGGGATTCGACTTGACTTGCTAACTGATCCAAGTAAGATAGGAGGAGAATACCAGCCAAGTCACAAGTCATCAGACCAGAAAAACCACTCACTCGGTCTTTCTGAGGTCCGGAAGCGCGACTGCACTATATGACTTCCTTGCTAGGTTCCGTTCCGGATAATAGGTTTGAGCTAGTTTCAGAAAGATAGACTGAAGCTAAGCAAGTTCGGGAGTGTTTTGCCAGATGCAAGAGTAGAGCTGACTGCCCGGATCACCAGGAGGTCTTTTGACCGTCCAGGAGTAGTCAGAAGCTTTCTGCATCTAGGAGTCAGACCAGTAGGACACAGTGGTATAGGAGGAAGCGAGTAACCATCAAGAAAGAAATAGTACAGCATAACTCCCATTCATATAAAATAGGACAGTGGCTTCAAATGGCTTACTGGTCTGATTCCACCCTCACGAAATGCCGGACAAGCGGTAGTCCCCGGAAAGACCATTCCTCAAAGAAGTAGTCCGAAGGTCAGGTTGCTTTAGTGACTGCCCGAATAACAAATAGGCCGAAAAGACCTATAACGAGTCTTTTTTTCCGTGTTCTCGCTAACCGCAGATGAATGGAGGGTGCAGGAAAGGGTGTGGTTGTTTAAGCATCCAGAAGTTGAACTTGCTGTTCCAGAGGTGCTTGTACCCTGACGGCACTGGTAGTGAGATGCACTTTCTTTTCTCTCTTGTACATGGCTTGTGGCATTGTAGTATTTTCCTGCCTTTGACTTTGAATTTATGATGGATTAGTCACTAAGGTGACCTTGCTCCCATAAGCAGCCCTTCTTGGGTATGAACTCAAAGAATCCCCCTTTTGGGGCTGCCCCTTATCTAGTAAGGCCAGCTTCTGTGGCTTTCCCTCATTTCTGAGAGGCTTTCGCTTAGCTTACTTTACCATAAGCGAATTGGTGATCTCAGTGAAATGAAGGGCATTCGAAAAAGACTGACGGATCTTATACTGTCTTGAATCGAGTGTCTTCCTCCCTCTCCCGCTGGTCGAGTCAGAGTATACCTCTCCCTATGGTCGAGCTCCTTCGGACCCTCTCCCTATTCAAATTTTTGCGTTGTGATTACCGATGCCTTTTCGCGTCCGATCGGGCCCCATTATCATTTTGACTTTTGCAGAGATTTGTGTGAGCGCAGATTCGTTCTGCAATTTCGACCTCGGGTGCGATGCTACGCGTCGTTTTGCGTTAGTTCTGGGAACGCCGCTGTTGTCTGTCCTGTTAGTTGGTGCGACTTCTCGGTATCTGGGTGATTGAGATTTTCTCTTTTCGATTCAGTTTGAGTTCAGTTCCAGCCACTTCGAGTTGCCTTCCATGCATGTCCATTTCTTCCCCTCTATTTCCCTATTTTGTTTGGGACTACTATAATATGAATATGCTTATGAAGGAATACGCAAATATTTAAAAAACTTCTAGTGAGTGTAAAATATTGAATATTTCCAGGCCTTCCCCCATTTAGTGTAAGTGCTCCTATTGGAATTGTACCAGTAGTTAGGGTCCAGCTAGTAGATCTTTTTTGCCCGGAGGTTTCCCGTTCCTAGTTTCATGACTTTTACAGCAATTCCTGGCTCTATCTTTCCATCTCCTTCGGACCGCTTCCTCAAGTCTCTCTTTTTTCTCTGCAAGTAAAGGCTTAGCGCCCTTTGGCATGGCATGAGCAAACTTAGGCTAGTAGGCGGCATCCATCTTAGGCAATCAGGTAAGAGATTGATTATCATATTCTATAACTTTTTTTAATCCATTAGACGAGACAGGAAGTATTTCAAATGAGAAAGCTTGAGTATTTGCTCCGTAAGTAGGAGGATCTTTTCTATTTCCAGCGTTCTGTGGGAGAAAGCTTTTTAAACTAGGGTTCCAAACCTTCCCCTCTAAAAATCTGCTTTCCTTGCAGAGCCAATTGGAGAATCAAGGTCAGTCCTATAAGCGATTGGGCCTCCTCTGTAACCTCCCTCGCAGTTGGAGTTTCGAGTCATGCATTTCCAGTTACCTGAGATCCAGTGCCAGTATCAATAGGAGCACATTTTCTCCTTGACCTTTCGGTGGATAAGGCAAAAGGTATATCTTCAGTTCCAGCAGTTGGACTTTCTAATCATTCCCCTGCATCCATTTTTAGTTTCCTTACAGCCTTTCCCTCTGGGGGAGCGGTAGGACAGCTAGGGATATTCAGTAAGTAAGCAAGTTTCACCAATCCATCTAGTTTGATTTCCTCTCTTGGGAGTTCCATGCCAGTTCCCTTCTCTGCGGTTTTAGTTGCAGAAGTTGTACTTTCAAGTGAAGCAGATCCTATTTCTAAATGTTATACCTAGCCGCCTATAAGGCGCTTGCGCTGAGGATTCGAATACCCGCCTTCCCGTGACCCTCACTCTGGGTGGGTTGCCTCGGCCCTTCCTTTCATAGACAAATGATAATAAGGCAGGGCTCTTAAATATAGAGAAAGCAGAACTACAAATATTCTGCTCAAAAAAGAGGGGACTGAGGTGGTAGAGCTGACAAAGATGAGATTGAGATGAATGAATCGAGAGCTCAGGCTTCACTAGTTGCTTGCACCCTTGCTTGTGACTCTATGGGCAAAGAGTCCCCTCTTCATTCAGAGAGGTTGGGCGGTGGAGAGAACGTTTTGCGATAGTTCCAGAGAGGAGCGGTGGGCGGGTCTATAGCATCTTTCGATCGATGAAAGGAAATGTTCTTTTCATAACCATTAGCCAAAGGCTAGATGTGTGTGGTATCATTAGCCAAAAGCTGTTTGTGATTCTAGAACAATAGAATGATACATCAGTAGAGGATGCAACGGAGGTTGTAGTTTCTCTTCCAGTTGTTCCAGGGACTGATTCTAGAACAGAAGTTGGCACTGTAGAATCAACATTTGAAGAAGCAGACGAATCATACGCCTGCGAATAAGCAACTGAAGTATCTGCCTTTAACTCTTCCGTGGTTCTATAGCCGGCAAGGAAGAAGGAGAGAGAGGGGATTTTCAAAATCAAAGCCAAGGTCTGATGAAGCTGACAAGCGAGAGCCCGATGCCGGTGAGTCAGGTGGGGCAGAGGAAATTTATTCAACAATTCCATAAGCGGTTATAAGTTCTTCCTTTCCTTGGCTTACTGTCTTTCCTGATGGAACCGCTCTTTTATTTGATAGAGGAAGTGACATCTAAGGTAAGAGATGGCATCGAAAAGGAGAAGGCAAAGGGACTAAGAAAGAGTGTCTCGAGAAGGGGCTTTGAGGGACGACTGATTTACCCCTTCGACGCAGGAAGCATCGAATTGCATTAGTGGGATAGCTTACTTCAATACTCCCCCAAGCCAGGCTAGTGCTCGTGAATGCGCTCCTTACATGCATATTCAAGTACCAGTCCTTACGCCGAGAAAAGAGTCTACCATCTGAGAAGGAAAGCCGCTGACGCCCTTGCTTTCGTAACCCGTGCTTGATGCAATAACCGCAACGTACGGTTCAAGAGTAAGCGCTGTTGGATAGAAGACTGGTATAGAATCAGCTGTGGGAAGAGAAGACCACGTAGCCTTGCTATCCTAAAGGAATGGATTTCACTCTTTCGGGAGTGACCCGAGGGTGATATCATAAGCTGTTGTCGGAATAACTGGTAATATCATCGGTCAGAATTTAGCCAATTTCTCCTCTTTCTTTTCTGGGCTTGTTGGAATAAGAGCTTTTGTCGCCTTTCCTTTGTCCTTTGACATCGAATCGGTTGTGCTAGAATCAATGGTGCTTGTCGCAAGTGAGCAGACGATTTGCTGCCGAATGAATGGGATGAGGAGCAGGTCACATAGTAGACGAAGAGGACATGGAATACAGTGAGTCGACTTTTAAGGTCACTTATTTCCCGCTCCATCAGATAAGGAAGATGCCGATAACTCCGAATGAAATGGATCCCAACTTCCCATGTGCTTGTTTGTAGCTTTGACGGTTGTGCTAGACCTGGGCAAAGAGAATCGGAAGTCACTGCGCTAGCTTGGCACTCACTAGGAATAGGATCTATCCCATACCCTGGAGGGGGAGAGGTCTCCTATGTGAAATGTGACATCTGCTATCTGTCCCAACCCGGCTCTTGAAGGCCCACCAAAGGTCCCTGATTCGCATCCAACTATTAAAAATGCCACAGAATCCGATCCGCACTTGACTTCAAGCCAAGTAGTGCTTTGGCGCATAGCCGTTAAGGAACTCCTGGCCGGGATTGCATTTTCCATTATTATTAATATGCCTCGGACAGAACATGGAATTGGATTGGAATAGGATATCAGAGGACAAACTCAAGGCCAGTAAGGCTAGCTGGTACTTATGAAAGGCGGTGACTGCTTCCGCCCCCTAAGTTCAAAACGATGAGATTCATGTGCGGCAGATTCTGTAACAGCTGCAGCGGATTCTCTTTCGGCGGATTCAGACCTTGGTCAATCAGCCCGGTATTTTGGGATAAATGCATTCTGCCCTTTGAAACTATCTCAATCAAGGAAAGAAATGGCATTTTTCTTCTTTGTGCAAAATGGGTTTGTTGACCATGCTGACCAATCTTCACATTGTCACATTGGTCAACATCACAACTACCTTATTTGTGAATTCCACTTTTTTAACTGCCGATCGAATGACATATCTAATACCTCCTATCCAAGGACATGAGAGCATTTAGGAGTCAATGCAAGGCAACTAGACTGTAAACTACTCCTTCCTGCCTATGCTCCCGCTTATGCATCATATTCTCTAGCGGGTGGATGGCAACTGACACTCCAAGAAGTCATTCAGCTTACTTAGTAATAAGCTTAGACAATTCAACAGATAAAAAAGCTTACTTAAAGGTAGCTCACCTAGACCGACATGGAACAGAATTTGAACTTGCTTTCCCGCCTAGTAATAGCAATTGGAAGGGTTTACCTTATGACTCCAACTGGCTCTTAGGAAACTGCCGGGAACTGAACTCAAACTGGCTCACATGGACTCCCGGGAACAAAAAGGCTAACCAAGACTGTCTTAAAGAGAACTCAAACCCTCAGGAGAGCGAAGGACTGTAACTAGATCTCAAACTGGAGAAATAGAACTCCCAAGAGAAGGAACCCCAAGAAATGACACTAGATGTCTTGCCGACTCAAACTGTAACTGGCTCACCATCGAACAAAGTCCAACTCGAACTCGCTCGCTTACAGTAGCAGATTCAGCTTGCTCAATGGCTTAAGGATTAGGGAGCTTAGGAATAGGAAGACATTACGAATGGAAGCACAATCTCTGCTGCTCGCTAGTAGGATCCTTCACTTCACATTCAAAGGGTCAAGATGCTTTTTTAGTGTAATAATGTCAAATGAGAAAATCAATCATCTGCCCTTCTCATACTGAAGGAAACATGCCCGTCTTGCTGTAAAAGAGTGCTAGCTTTAAAATTTCAATCTCTGACCTGCTGGAGAGAAAGCCTACTGACACTATTCCTATTCCCCCTGGAACTCTTTATACCGGGGAGACCCAGACTCCGCCTATTCATACTAACCTCAAAAGGCCCAAAAAAGTCCATAAGGAATTTCCTGAAAAACACTATTACGATCGGATCGGGACGAATACTCTGAATAGTGGGACTATTCACCGTTACACCGTTAGCACTTTCAAAGTATGGTTTTCGCGCTTGACTTCTTTGACTGATGGATTTCCCGGAACTGCAGATTTTTTCCTTTGCCTGCTTTCAAACAGGCTTTCTTCCAATGGGAACAAAAATGGGAATAGAACTTGATAAGATTACCACTGGAACTATATACTCTGCCCTAGCCTCCTTGATAACTAGCTTTCTTTCACTCAAATATTCCTGTTCTCTCACTTGCCTACTTCCTTGCTCGCTCACAGGAAGCTGGCTTGTTGGCTCACCAGTATGGATTAGACTTGAGTGCAGGCTTCAACTGCTTTGACAGAGGGCTTATGTGAAAGAGAGCACCGCTTACCCGCTTTCTTTATAACTAGAATATCGCAGAGCAGTTACTTTGAGCTATTGAAGAGGCCTGACCACTGGAATAGAACTCTCAGGAGAAGAACTCAAACTCTATGGGCTTAGCACTGTAACAGAAGTCCCAGGACGAAGGACTCAAACTCAAACTCCAACTTCAACTGGACTGGAAGGGCTGGCCCCACAGCAAATGGAACTCAATCCCCTGTGGAGTCAAGTTACGAAGGAGGGAAAAACTCAGATTTGAGCAGTCTGACATACAGGGAAAGCAACGAGGGAAAGATAAACTAACTACTATTACATAAGAAAAGCTACTCTACCTGAAACTCAAACAAACCCCAAGTCAAGATATCTAGTAAGCACTCCAATAAAAAAGTATAGTATATATAGTATTGGGAAAAAAGGATCTCTTATCCCCTCTGACAATAGAAGACAAAGCACTGGCAGGCAGAAGGACTGTAACTAGATCGCCATCGAAATCAAGTCCAATTGACCCAGACTCAGAGATTGAATTTGCCCTTGACCCTGCTGCAACTGGAAGGGCGTACCTTATGAATGACTGCAAGAAAGACCTCGAGATTGCAGGAGAATATCTATATGCTGGGGAAAGACTCAAGCTTTTGAGCCCCTGCTTTCTTCACTCCTGCTTCATTCAATGCCAAGAGATGGGGCCTTACACTTGATGCAACTGGCTCACCGGCAGAAGGAATTATACGTTATCCCTCCTCACTAACTGGTACAGCTGACTCGCAAGAAGAATAAATTCAAAGCGATGTCAGGGACTGTATTCGCTCGCATAGACCTCCCTTACAATGAAATGGTAGAAGGCTGGAACCTATTCCCTCGCCTCGTATAGACCACTCGTGTAAGCATACGGAGACCGGAAACCGGATATTCATACCTACTACTCAATCAAACAAACCTTCCACGGACACAACTATATTTGAAAGAGGTTCTGGTTACACTTCTATAGAAAGGTGCTGAGTACAGTAAAAAAAAATGGAAATCCGGTAATATGAATCACTTTCGTTTACCCCTTCCTCTGCAAATGTCAAAGCTGCTAGATTTTCTGATGGCTTACTAGATATAAATGAGAACTCCCAGAGACTCAAACTGAAACTCCTGAGGCCTACCCTGGGACTTCAAGGAGAACCGCTGTAAAAAAGGAGAAATTTAGGGACCTCACAGGAGAAGGAATAGATAGGCTTACAACTGAACACTCTTCCACAGGTCAAACTACATCCACGGGAAAGTCAAACATGTACTAAATATAAGGAAATCCCCCCAGGGCAGAAAGACGGACTGGAACTGGCACTATAACTATATATATGGCAACTGCCACAACTGAATAGTCTGAGTCTAGGACTGCCAATTCAACTCCAACTGGCTGACTTGAACTTGATGGAACTTTCTCGCTTGGAGAAGCAATGGCACGTCTAACTGCAATTCTAGGGGCTTACCTTACCAATGCAACTCCAACTCGATCGTATAGACCCTGAATCTCAAAGCATGGAAGGAATCAGACTGGCAGAGAACTCGACTGGAAACTCCAATGGCTCTGGCTGGAGCTATCTTCAAAGTTCAAAGATATAGGTTGGAAAAAAGAAAAAGAAAATCCATTTATGGCCCCACAAGAAACAGCAATCAATTCACCGGTCAGACAAAAACCTTGACCCTGATTCTATCAAAGCTGCTATATAAACATCTCCCGCTGGCTTTCAAATCCTTTCTACTCGGCTCGGATGTTGCATAGTTCAACCGGGGAAAAGACCCTCTTTATTGGCGCGTATCGAACGCATTCCCTCTTATACAAGCACATGGAAAGGAAAGACTTAGCACTCGCTTAAAAGGAAGAAAGCTGTGATTACCTATCGCCTCCCTCCATTAGAGACCTATAGCTTATCCCTAAAGAAAAGCCCTAAGGGAAAGAGTCAGAACTCGCTTTCGAGCTAACCTTACATGGAGCTACCCGCCAACAAGCAACAAGAGTTCTCATTCACGGTAAGCATTCGTTCGGAGTTGACAAGGGATAGGGCGTACTTTCCTAAATTATGTTATGATGGATAGGCTGGCTGCACTCCCTTTTAGGGCGTTAAGCAGTTCCTTTTGATTCAATTGCAAGAAAACAACCTCTTTTTAGAGTTTTATACAGCTTTTTACGGATTCCTAAAAAATTAAAAAATAGACTATAATAATAAAGATATGACAGAAGCATCACTCTGTCTGTTGGATGCCCTTCTTCCTGGCAAGATCAGATCAAGAATAGCCTTTGGCTAGGAAAGCCAAGTCAGACTAGTGCCACGCCCAAAGTGCTTTTTAAAGCCGGTCTCCGATTGGTGTAAGAACTGATTTCAAGCTTTCTTCGCAACAAACCAGACCTTCCAACGGTTCCTTCAGTAGGGGAATAAAGTCCAACTTCTAACTCCATATAAGCAAACTTGGTTGACAAGAAAGTAGCAATGGAAAAAAACACTATTAGAATACGAACTCGTATAGTAATATTATAGAATACATACAACATAGAAAGATCATCAGTGAAGAGGAATGCTTCATTGCCAACTCTCACATTCACTGGATCTGAAATGAAAAGCCCTCAGAAAGATCGCATTCCCAACTGGCTTTGACGCCACCTTCAAGCCTTTTGAACCGGCTTTCAAAGAAACTGCCGTATTGGATAGACTGCAACTGGAATTCCAATTCAAACCGACAGAAAGGTAGAAGGAAGGACAGAGACTGCTGGAAAAGGGACTGGGCCTAGTCATTCCTCTTTCAAGAGGACTAGTTGCTTCAATGGACCTAGCTGCTTTCAATGGGCTTAGCAGGAATCAAATCAGTCAAAAAAATCCCAATAGCAGGAGAATCAAAGACAGAAGGAAGCCCAAAGACTGAAACTGGGTTGGGTTAGCTTACCACTGCAACTAAAAACCCAAGTCAGACCGACGGACGGCAACTCCCACTTGCTGACCTAGCGGATGAGTATCTAATGGAATATGCTTTCGCCCACTCTTCATACTATGCTCCCGCCTAAGAAAAAAGAAGATTGACTGCATGCATGAACTATTAAGAACGGGGATGCTACTCAAAATGCTAATCCTACCCCCTTCTTATCCGTTTAGGTTAGGCTAAGGCTGCTATCAAGTAATCTGTCCTTCCTGCGTTTGAAGGTACCTCCTTAAGACTTGCTTCCAGAAGGAATAGAACGAGATGCTCTTAGGACAGAAATTGGATCACTCGGAACTTACACTCCAATTCAATCTCCAGGGTCACTCAATAGCTCTGAGTTCTGACCTACCCCATCCAAGATAAGCGCAGAAATGCATCGGATTAGCCTAGCAATGGGCAGTAAGGAAACTCTCACTATGCCAGAACTGGAAGGATTGATTCTTTCCTGGAAAGCCATTTCTCTGCCCAGAGAGAAACCACTCCCCTGGCCTCCTGGTCTCGACTATTCAAAGTTCTGCTCATTTCATCGATACGCCCATCGAAAAGAGTGTCATACTTTGCGTGATGTATGAATGAATGATCAAAATTGTATCAATTGGAACGAAGTTAAGGCATACAATCAAGCCGCCAATGTAACGGAAGCTACTAGGGATCTATACTAATCCAATGCCACAACATCAAGGGTCCGAAGGATAGAGACCTACACCAGTACAAACTAATCCATGACCTTCTGCCAGCGCTAACACCATCCGAGCTTGCACTGCTGCTCGAAGAGAGATGCCTGCCCCTCAAGTTCTTTAATTAGAAGGAGGGGACTTAGATTCAAGCTACTCGCACACCATCGAGACTAGCTTGACTACCTGTAATAACTCAATTCACTTATCCTACTTAGGAAACAGGCTGGCATAAAGGCAAAAGAGAAAGAGTAGAGTGACACCCTGACCAGGTGGTGTGACTTTCCTGCTTCCACCTGAACCTGCTTGCAGGCCTTATAGAAACAGTCTTGTATAAGATAACTAGCTTGACAACAGGAATTATCTAACTTACTTGTAGATAACGAACTTGCTGAAGGAGGAGATGATCTTCAAAAAGTGTTCCGTTAATGGGGAGAGAGAAAAAGAGTCCTCGCTTTCAGAATCGGTAATCAGAGTCCTGGCTTCCTACACCCATATTATACGACAACAACCTCTGAACCGAACAACCAACTGCTGGTCTTCTCGAAACTGGATGATATCAGATAACTGTCTAAATCACAGGAAAAATGCTGGCTAGATTACTAAGGCCTCTCTTGTCTCATCGTTGAGGTACTACGCGACAGGCCTACTGCTGACTGGCTGACTTGCTTCACATGAATCAAACTGATCTTAAGATAGTGTGACGTTAGTACAAGATCGAAATTCATTGAGATAGTTCATTCTACAAGATCTATCTAAAGTCATTCCGGAGATAACAGGAGGGAATGGAAGAGCTAAGGAGAGAGGAACTACTTTCGCAGGAAGAAGGGAACGTTACTATCACTCAGAAACTACTGGCTCTCTTACAAGCTACAAGTATTTCGCTCGACCCTATGGATCTTTTTGTCTGTGTGTACTAAGGAAAGAAAAGAAGGGAGAGATATTCTCTAAAGGAAAGGCTAAACACCAGACCTTACGAGCTTGAGAGCAGGACTAACTGTAACAACTGAGATAACTCATCAAACAGGTGCTACTGCTGAAAGTACTACAGCTTCAAACTCCTTGCTAACTGCCCTACCGATAAAAGGAATAATGCTTAAAGGACTAGCTCTTATACGAGTTCCAGGTAAACCACTCGTTGCGTAAAGTACTCCGCTCGCTCCCCTGCTCTTGTTCGAGAATCTGCTCCACATTCATGCCCAACCATCGCACACAAGAGACAGCCCTTCGGACCTATGGCGAACCAGTATTGTACTCGTTGGCGGTCTAGTGAGAGCAAATGATCAAGCTTCAATGTGCCTACATCCGTTGATGCACTTCGTTGACTGGTGAAGGGTCCTTGGGACTAATGTTGCCACTGGGGTCGCTCATCTTATTCTAGGGTAGCACTCTCTATGGAAAGATGAGTGGTTGTGCTTCACTAGCCAAGTCCATGCACCTATAGCTCGATCTACTAGCGCTCTCTTCTGCATGCGTGCCCTATTCCTCGTGTGTTCTGTGTCATATCGCTTTGAAACCTTCCACTTCAACCTAGAAACTAGAATAAAGCTTTGACTTCGAATTCGAGAATTAGATTACTTTACTTAAAGTTGATGGCAGATAGACCTCATTCTTGCAACCAGCCTCCTTGTGCAAGCAACCTTCTTCTTATATACGATAGCACTCATCGTATCTCGAAAGAAAAAGAAAGAGCCTTTGTTAAGACTTCCAAACTTCCTTCAACCTTTCAAAGACCGTCTTTCTCTGTCAAGCTGACTTTCAAGTCTTTCAAGACGACAAAGACTACTTTCGCTTATTTATATAATCAAATTATAGATCCTTTGGAAGGTTGAACACCAACCTAATCTCGATGTTTGAAAGATGTTCTGTTCACATACTCGTTTTCACACATAGGTGGGAAACAGTACACTTTCCAGAAGGATACTCTCTTATTATCAATTTTCCACTGACCTCTTATTCGCACCAGACTAGGAGGACATATTCTATTCATTCCTCCTGTTATCGAGTTCTCGATTGCCTCTCATTGAGTGCACCCTTCATCCCCCACCTCTGGGAAGAGCAGTAAGAGACGTCAACCCTTCCCTCAACACGTGACAGATTGCGGTGGCTCTCTTGCGGAAATCGAAGCATTATAGGCATTGGTTGAGCACTCAATGAAGTAAGTAGTTTACGCTTGAATCTCGTCGTGTAGCCCAGCGGATAATTCGAATACCGGAACATCCTTCCATCCCTCATTCAATCTGATCTACCGGCTCTAAGACCGTGGGAGGAATCAGATCAATCTTAGGGCTTTCAGCGCCTCGAAGACTCAATAGCAATTCCATCTCGTCTTTCCGGATCAATAGCCCCAATCCCCGTCTTTTCAAAACATGTCTTTGACGGGTGGGTCGCAACTGAACCATCCCTTTCGTTCGGTGTCATATCCTAATAATATGCGCCGAAGAGCCTTCTTCCTCTTTGTTCCTTCGACATCTTGTTCCCCGAAGCATTGAAGAAATTCATTGGTGTTACGGGCCTCCAAGAAAATGAGAAATCAAGCTTAAAGTGACGGGGTTCCAGCTTAATGCCCCAAGCTAAATGGCAAGCCGGGTAAATAGTATCCGGCCGAACATAACTATCATCGCCACATGGAATGGCGAAAGTACACAACCAGAAAACTCAATATGAAGCCAAGTGGGTGATCGGGTCAAGCCCTAGGGGATGAGGCCCCCTGAATTGATGATCCTTGAACCATTGCTTCGGGTATTGAGTGGTGGGCTGGGTAAGGCAATCGATTTTTCGTAGTTAGTCGTCTAAACTAGCGTTAGTTGTTTGAGACACTGGCTTCTAATGCATTCGCCAAGTGGCATCCGCGCAGTACCGTTTTGTATCTGGTTGACTCTTGAATAAATGGGAGGGTGCTTTCCTCGATTGAAAGCAGAAGCACTAAGTTAAGCGGTTGGAGTGTGTGCAAGGTGGTGGGCGGCTCCCCTTTCAGTCTTTCTATGCTGATCGTTCTCACTCTCGTCTAAGAGTTCATTCTCTTTTTTTAAATGTTGTGGGTCAGTCAGTTGTTACGAGATTTTTTAGAGAAAGAGCAGCCCTGGTGATTTGGCCGTAGATAGCTCAGTTGCTCCAGAAAGAGAGAAAGCCCGTATGTAGCCTAGTTCGGATGAAAGGTATGCCACAAGGCTATCCTTGTTCACAGGTGTCGTTGCTTATCTATTTATTCATTAAGATTGGGTTGGTGTTCAGTCTACCTATCGATTGGTAGAGTACAAGATCGAAAGGATCTTGGTCAATCATTTGCTTCTACACGGAAACGAAGACCTTCGAGAACATTAGACAGGGAAGAAAGGGGATAAAGTCAAGTCTAAGCGCCATATGGCACGAAAAGGAAATCCTATTTCGGTAAGACTTGATCTGAATCGTAGTTCAGATCCAAGTCGGTTCAGTGAGGGCGACCGCGAAAGTCACCGAATGGGTCCGGTCCGTCTTTTCCTGATCTTTGTCCCATATTTTACTAAATCAAAGGCGTGGGAGGACGTTGCAGATGCCCGGGACGAACACGACTTCTTCTAACGCTAGAAGACCACAGGAAGACACCCGGGACCTGAGCATGTCGTGAAAGAAGCACACTGGGCGGGCGTGCTTCGACCGTGTCTCCGGGGCACAGTTGAATGTAGATATCATGAACGAACAGGATACCAGGCCGAGAAACCCGGGCAACCACTCCCCTAATGTGCCGATCGCTAGCGCATCCAGGGCCCCGGCGCCCAGCTCCGCTGGAGAGGCCGTCACTGATCTGAGAAGTGCGTCTTCGGTTCGGATAGACTGACTTATTCTGCGAACGCCTAGCCCCAGGAATCAATAAGAAAACAAGTGCTAAGTTCAGATCAGTGAATAAACCGAAAGAAGAGACGTTTCTCGCTCGGCGCCGCACTATGCTCCGCTTCAAAAAATGAGAGTTTTCGGTGGAACCGGTGAACCACGCGAGCTGGTTAGATGCGTGGGGCAGAGGGCTCGTAGTACCTGCTAGCGCAGCTATTCAGTGGAAGGGAAGGAGCCTAAATCGACCCCCTTCTTTTTTTTTAGAAACAAAAGCAGTACAAATGGATTTGACTCTTGGATGAGACTAAGCAGCTACCGTTCCGACGCGCCCCTGACCCTATCTTGATTAAGACCGAAAACCCTCTCTAAAATGGAGCCTAGTTGAAGCTGTCATTAAAATCATAGAATGGAAAAAAAGAAAATGGGCGGGATATGGATGCGAATATGGATGGGGAGTCTCTCTCAGTAAAGAGAGTTGTAGATTCGTAGAACAGGAGAAGAGTACGCGCGCTACAAAACGCAGCCAGCCAGTTCAAGAACGTGGAAAGAGCTTTAGTAATTACCCCGGGTTGCTTTGGCGCGCCCTACCCCAACGTGTGAGTATTGCCTTTTCAGCCTACGCTTGCTGCTTGCAGCATTAGATCTAAAGAATGAATGCTTACCCAAACCGGTCCATCCAGATCTCAAAGAATAACGAGCTAGGCGGCCGGCGGGCAAAGAAAGGGGGCGGGCCGGCTGGTCGGGGCCTTGTCGATACGTTCTTCTTTCGAAGCGTTTTTCCAATAGAGCGAGGGTGGGGGCGTTTACTTGAAAATGACAACCGCCTGTTTCTGCTGCGGGGGCGTTGCACGAAACCAAACCGCCCCCCGCCCGATTAAGTACCAGTTGCTTCGCTGGTAGGCCAACTTAGGTTAGGGGGGCATTGTCCCTCAGTTCTGACCAACCCCAGGTGTGAAATCGACATCTAGCTTATTATCGGTCGAAGTTGAATGCAAGCCTTCCCTCAGCTGTCCATTTCTTATTCATTCAGGGCGCCCCTAGTGGACTTGGCGGTGCTCCTTTCTCAAACCAGAACAACTCTGAACGTTAGGGAAGATAGGGGAAGACCACCTGAGCGAACCGACCGAAGGGACTTTACTTATCCGAACCGAACGTTAGCGGCGCCGCTAACGCCTATCACGAGCAGCGTCGCTGCTTGATCGGCGGGGAGGAGCATCTCAAAGTATGGGGCAAAGGATCAAGCGCTTTGACTTTGTCCCCCGGGATCCACCACAGGTTGGGTTTGAGAGCCGTGTGATAGGTGACTATCCAGCACGGTTCGGAGAGCACTTGTATGTAGTCTGCGCTGGTGAATGGAAGCCCCCGCAAGAAAGAAGCGGCTCTTCCCACGGCTCTGTCACCATTGACTCTATTTATTATTATGGTAAATCAGTGTATCAAGATGTCAATCTGAGATCTTATTTCGGTTCGATACGTCCACCTACGAGAAGTTCCTTTGGCTTTCGTCTCGGTAGGTGTATTATTCTACATTTTCCAAAAAGGACATTCATTCATTTCTTTCTTCCCCGTCGACCACTACGACTGAAACGACGCGACAAATCAAGACCCGGAAAGGAGAAGGGCCGGTGGTGGGCATTTGGGAAAGTCGGGCCGATCGGGTGTCTTCAAAAAAGCGAGGGTACAGAGGAAGAACGAAACGAAGTGAGAGGCCAGGGGGCAGGGAAAAGAGTCGAGTCGATCAGGCTCGACGACCGGGAGAAGCAAAACGAAATCCGGATTTGGCCGAAAAAGATGCAACGCTATGGATACCATGACCGATCACCATCGATAAAGAATCATCTTTCTAAATCACTTCGGGTCAGCGGGGCCTTCAAGCATCCGAAATACGCCGGGGTTGTAAATGACATAGCCTTCCTGATAGAAAATGACGACTCCTTCAGAAAAACGAAGTTATTTAAGTTCTTTTTACCAAAGAAGTCCCGCTCTGACGGCCCGACGAGTCATCTACTAAAAAGGACCCTCCCCGCTGTGCGCCCCTCCTTGAATTATTCGGTCATGCAATACTTTTTTAATACAAAGAACAAAATGCATTTCGACCCCGTCGTAGTTCTCAATCATTTTGTGGCACCGGGCGTGGCTGAACCATCATCTACGATGGGGGGAGCTAAGGGAGGAAGCTTAGATAAGAGAATACGCTCTCGCATCGGTTTTTTTGTAGAAAGCTCGACCAGCGAGAAAAAGTGTTTGGCCCAAGCCAAAAAGAGGTTGATCCACTTCATTCGCCAAGCGAATGATCTTCGCTTCGCGGGAACAACAAAAACCACCATCTCGCTCTTTCCTTTCTTCGGTGCTACCTTTTTCTTTCCAAGGGATGGGGTTGGGGTGTATAATAACCTCTTTTTTGAGGATGCCCGGGAACAACTCCTAGGTCAATTAAGTCAAAAATGTTGGAATCTCATGGGTAAGGATAAGGCGCTTGCGAAATTGATAGAGAAATTCATAGACCTAGGTGGGATAGGAGAATTGAACAAGGGAATAGAGATGATGATAGAGATCATACTTAGAAACAGAAGAATTCCGTACGGGTACAATGATTATTTGAACGAAGTGCAAAAAATGCGATCTTTTTTGTCTAATAGAACACACACCGCAAGCGCCTTAATTGAGTCGGTAAAGATCAAATCTGTTTATCAAAGTGCTTCTCCGATTGCTCAAGACATCTCTTTTCAACCGAGGAACAATTCATTTCGTTCCATTTTGAGTCACATAGTGAAGGATATTCCATTAATAATGCCAAAAGGGGTGGAGGGGATACGTATTTGTTGTTCAGGTCGATCAGAGGGTGCGGAAATAGCTAGAACTGAATGCGGAAAGTATGGAAAAACATCTCGTAATGTATTTAACCAGAAAATAGATTATGCTCCTGCGGAAGTATCTACTCGTTACGGAATCTCAGGTGTCAAAGTGCGGATCTCATATAGTCAAAAAAAGAAGGGGCGTGCTATATCCGAAACGTACGAAATTTCGTAAATATCGTAAAGGCAGATGTAGTAGGGGTCGCGAACCGGACGGTACACAACTTGGTTTTGGAAGATATGGCACCAAAAGTTGTAGAGCTGGTCGTCTTTCATATCGAGCCATTGAAGCAGCGCGTCGGGCTATAATCGGACAATTCCATCGTGCTATGAGCGGACAATTCCGAAGAAATGGTAAGATATGGGTAAGAGTTCTCGCAGATCTTCCTATTACGGGGAAACCTACAGAAGTGAGAATGGGAAGAGGAAAAGGAAATCCTACGGGTTGGATTGCTCGTGTGTCCACGGGACAAATCCCATTTGAAATGGATGGTGTGAGTTTGTCAAATGCTCGACAAGCCGCTACATTAGCGGCGCATAAACCATGTTCGTCAACCAAGTTTGTTCGGTGGTCGTAATTGGTTAGTGGGAAAAAAGCGGGCCGGGACTCAAAAGAATTTGGCGAAGTGTTTGTTCCTGAACGACGGAAGTGGAAAGAAGGAGAGGTATCAAATGACTCGACCAGCGGGAGAGGTATAAAATGACTGAAAAGGAGAGGTATAAAATGACTCGACTGAAAGGAGAGGGGACTGGGTGAGAACCTTCCTTTGGTTACGCCCTTTAAGTTTTGGTTATTCCATATTTAGATCTATAGATAGATCCAGATAGAGATCTAGATCTTTCTATAGATATATC